AGCGAACTTTTCTTAAATCCAAGCGATCTTTTCGTAGGCGTTTGCCCCCGATCCAATCGGGGGATCGAATTGATTATAAAAACATGAGTTTAATTAGTCGATTTATTAGTGAACAGGGAAAAATATTATCTAGACGAGTGAACAGATTGACCTTGAAACAACAACGATTAATTACTGTTGCTATAAAACAAGCTCGTATTTTATCTTTGTTACCTTTTCTTAATAATGAGAAACAATTTGAAAGAACCGAGTCGACCACTAGAACTTCTAGTCTTAGAGCCAGAAAAAGATAGGTTTACTCTTTCTTCACTTGAATTCAACTTCCCATTCGAACTCAAACGCGGATTTCTATTTTGTTGGAAAAATAAAAGAATCCGGATTTAATTCTCGTGTCGTAAGAAAAAAAATAATCTGGGAAGAAGCAATTTTTTTATTGAACGCGTTGATTCATATTTATTTTGACTACTTTCTCATATTTTATCATATTCTATTCATTTTTATTCGACCTTCCCGGAGTTCATTCTCCGGGCAACTCCGTTTAACCGGTGGATTCCTTCCGACCTACTTCTTTTATGATCTCATTGGAAATCATATAAAGACAATTCCTATTTGATATAGCTATTTGTGCAAGTATTTTACGATTAAGAAGCAACTGTCTCTTGTACAGATCGTTTATTAATCTACTATAACTATAGCATACCCCCCTTTCACGAATTGCTGCATTTATTCGAGTGATCCACAAACGACGAAAATTTATTTTTTGCCTATCCCTATCCCGATGAGCCGAAACCAAAGCTCTTATTTTTTGTTGAGTAATAGTTCGAGTAAGTCTTGAATGAGCCCCCCGAAAGCTTGATGCAAATAAACGAATTTTTGTTCTACGTCTCCGAGCGATATATCCCCGTCTAATTCTGGTCATTGAATAAATGAAACTTTAACGAATAACTAATAGATTTCCTTTCTTTCAGTTATTCTTTTGCCCCTTTCCTAGTATATTAATAACAAAACGGATTTTTCCAATGTATAAACTAAAAATTCCAATGGCTTTGGCTACTATAACCTTCCCAACCACAATTTTTTATTTTTTCTAGGCATTTCACCTCGAAATACGAAATTCTACTATACTAGGTATTAAAAATAAAAAAAATAGCAATGATAAAGAAATAGTGGATTTCATCGTTTCTATGGTTACTTCTTAAACGGTGAGGTCTTCTCTATACACCGGAGCCTTTACTTCATTTAATCAATGTTATTGCTAACTTGTATAGTTCACATTCTTTGGCTCTACCCATGAATTATCCAGTAATAGGTCTTTCACAACGAGCTCTACCTATACAGTAACGGTATTTAATTACGAAGGTTGGCTGGGTAGCTGACCCTGTTAGTCCGTTCTTGCAAGAGGGGTCTATGTTAACTAATATTTCCTCCGCTTAATGGATAACCATTTGCTACCAATGGAGAATTGTTTCTCATCTTGAATTGAGGTGAGTGGATTTACACCAACAGAAACCATAAATTTCATACACAATAAAAGGGATATGATCCATTTTCTTATTTTTAGATAGGAAATGTAGTTCGTTTTTCCGTTCTATCCTATTTGATCATTGATATTCGAACATTGTTCTCTTTCCTTTGTTCTAGTTCATGATCTGAACGAGTCGCACATACACCCTAGTACATGTTCCTCGACGCTGAGGGCATCCCCGAAGCGCGGGGGATTTTGTGACATTTCTAATTGGCTGTCTTGTATTTCTAATAAGTTGTTTAATAGTTGGCATGTTGAATCATATACATAATGGGCTGGTTTAGATCGATCCTAACCGGATGATTATGAATTACTTTTATTCAATAGAATAGTAAATAAAAGTCATAGGATATTAAACTCGGCAGGAGTAATTTCAAATCACGAATTGACGCGAAATCCAGGCTATTGTCATTCAACAGCTACAAGATCAACAATTCCATAAGCTTGGGCCTCTGTTGCTGACATAAAAACATCTCTTTCCATGTCTTCGGATACAACCCAGAACGGTTTGCCCGTTCTTTGTACATAAACCCTTGTCAGGGTTTCACGTAGTTTCAGCAGTTCTCCCACTTCCAGGATGAATTCTCCCGTTGCTACTTCAGAAAAAGAACCAGCAGGTTGATGGATCATTACCCTGATGATATAAGATAATAAAAGGTTTCTCTATTTCGCATGATGAGGGGAAGATAAAAGAAAGATAAAAGAATAACAAGAAAAAAAGATAGAATCGAACAACCGTACGGGCATCTTTTATGCATTGCATACGGCTCTACAATAAAATTGACCCTTACCTTCCATCAAAGAAAGAAAAAAATAGGATCGATCAGACCCCGATAGGTAAATGATCAACTTACCACCCTTCCTTTCGGAGGAATTCAAAAATACTATGATGGCTCCGTTGCTTTATATATTTATTATATTTTTTTGTCTGTGATTCAGCAATCCCAAAGTTGCTTTTTTATTTGATCAAATAAA